TAAAGAAGGAATTGCCCAATTGTTTTTCCTGGATGGATTAATCATAATATTTATTTTATTACATTTCTTTTCTGTTGATCCAGGATCATTCTCATTTTTTTATACTAATAGAAGTTTATTCTATTTATTTGATTATCTCATTAAAGTTGAGAGTTTTTTTGGAAGTTCATTGAAAAAGTTCTAGTTGCTCAAAAAATTTCTCTTTCTTTTTGTTTGTGCAGTCTATTTATACGTAAAAAATCGTATTTATACGTATAAAATAAAAAAGTAGCTTATGATAACCCTCAAAAAAAATTGAAATTACGAATACCAATGAATCTTTAATGGGATCAAGAATCATTATTTTTTCGACACAAGAAAAGGAATTTTCCACATCTAGTTCTTGTGTCAAAAACTAGAAAAAAGACTAGGAAGACGAATAGAGTAATCTCTCCTAGAATCCTAGGCCCTCCATTTATACTTTGCCCTTTCGTTTACTTATCTTATGCTTAGTATATAATAGAATTAGATTCTATGAGAATAAAAAAGCTATTGATACATTCTATGACAGTTAAATTTAACAATAGTGACATAGTCACACCCCTCCAATTCCAATTTAGATTTAGATTAAAAAAAAAAGAGGAGTTAAAAAAAAAGAGGAGATAAAGTCAAATAGTCTTCTTACCTATACTATATATAGTACCACTAGAAATGCAGTATAAGTAATTCTAAAAAAAAATCTAATAATAATAATAATAAAAAAAAAAAGAAACAAAAAAAAAAGGCTTTTCACAATTTTTTTTTATCATACCATACTTTTCTCATACCATACATAATTGCCAATAAAACCTGTTGTTCTTTTTTTTTAAGAACTTGAGAAATCCGCAGATCTAGAAATTCATTTCGGACAATTGAACCTTCTCAAACTGTTTCTTTTTAAGAACTAAAAAGATTTGTGCCAAAATAACAGATGCCAAGAAGAACAAAAGACCTTGGATACGTAATGGGTCTTGAAGTACTATTTCCGCATCGCCCTGACCAAATCCACCCACATTAGGATTACTCGTTAATGGTTGATCAAGTTTGATGGATTCGCCCTCTGAAACAAGAAGCTCTGGTCCTGGGGGTATCATATCAATCACTTGACGTCCTTCCGACGCATCTGTTATGGTTATTTCGTACCCCCCTTTTTCTTTTCGTATGATTTTGCTTACTATACCTGCTGCTGTCGCATTATAAACCGTATTGTTACTCTTGCTCCCGTCGGGATAAATTTGACCCCTTCCCCTGTTTCCACCTACATATATGGGATATTTTAAGAAGTGAACATCTTTTTTAGTAGCGGGGTCCGGAGAAAGAATAGGAAAGGTAATTTCACTATATTTCTGACCAGGAACAGGACCTATCACAAGAATATTTTTTTTATTGGGGCGATAACTCTGAAAAGACAGATTGCCTATCTTTTCTTTGATCTCTGGCAAAATACGATCTGGGGGGGCTAATTCAAACCCCTCCGGTAAAATAAGAACAGCCCCCACATTTAAAGCCCCCCTTTTCCCATTAGCAAGAACTTGTTTCAGTTGCATATCATAAGGAATTCGAACAACTGCTTCAAATACAGTGTCAGGAAGTACCGCCTGTGGAACCTCAATATCCACGGGCTTATTAGCTAAATGACAATTGGCACATACAATACGGCCAGTTGCCTCGCGTGGATTTTCATAACCCTGCTGTGCAAAAATAGGATATGCATTTGAAATGGATACCCGAGTTATTATATATATCATGAGTGATACAGAAATGAAGCGAGTAATCTCTTCTTTTATCCAAGAAAGGGTCTTTCTAGTTTGCATGGTACAATCGTTGATCCCGAAAATTTCTACAATAAAATTAGGCAGGTCGCTAGTCTAGTTCCCTACCCACGATGGTGCTATTCACTGAAAAATTATTAAAAATATTTAATAAAATATAAAATATAGGAGGAATCCCAATCTTTTAGATGTTTATTAGATGTATAGAAAAAATGTATAAAAAAAGAATGTTTTGCTTATATTTATGTGCAAAATAACAAACATTTTAATTGGATCGGTGAATCATTTTTAGTCATTCATTGAATGATAAATCACTACAAGTGACGGAGATACACGATTTAAATACCGGAAGATCCAATATTTAAAAATTGTATCGATAATGACTGGAAAGGTGGAAACAAGGCCAGATATAATTTGATCGTTATGAGCAAATCCAAAATCCTTGTAGACAGATCCAATCATTAGTTCCCAACCGTGAGGTGAATGGAATCCTATACATAAATCGGTTAATAAAAGAATAAAAAAAGCTTTTATTGTGTCACTTAAGTTATATAGAAATTCTTGAACCCAAGAATTAAGAATAAGAAGTTCTTCATTACCTAGAAGAGAATAAGCGCTTAGAATAACGAAACACATTATATTTGTCGAGAAGTGCAAAATTGTATGGATAGACTCCTCATTGTACATCTTGATCAATTGGATCGTTTCTTTGTGGATTGCGATAATAAACTTTTGTAGATGTGTTTCCGGGTATTCCTTTATCATTTCGTCCAACAAGAAGAGTTCCTCTACTTCTATGAATTCTTGTAGAATACTCTTTTCTTGAATAGCATTTAAAAAAATTTCAGATTTACTAGTATTCCACCAATTAATAACCCAAGATTCCACACTTTTATTAAACGAAAGAGAGACCCACCAGGGCAACAATACTATAGATGTAAGATATAGAAGGGAAATGAATACTTTTTTTTTCATTTTTTCGCCTGTGAATTTTTAATGAACCCAACCCACCTCATTCATCGACCCTATACGATCTACTATTTCTATTAAACAGAAGTTTAAGGCTTGGAACCTATGAATCTATTCCCTAATTTTGATTTGTAAATCATTGGTTCGCCCCTAAATTTAGAAAGAATAAAGAATACAGAACGAACTTAAGAAAGAGTATACGAATGAAGAAAAAAATCTTGTTTCCAGATATCTCAATTATTCAAATTCGAAAAAATTCCCCCTTTTCGATGAATGTTCAAAAGAGCCACTTCAAATTCTGATTTCGAGATGAAAGAATTCCTTTCTATCAAAATAGCAAATCCAATAGAAAAAAAGAAATGGGTCAACCACGCACAGCACAGTCCCCAGGAAGAATTGAGAGATTTCTGAAGAATATTATGATGTCATGATCAAAAACGAGTGGTAAAGGCAAAAAAGACAGCAAAGTTATTATTCTAAGTGATCCAATGCTTTGCTTCATTAAGGAGCCTAAATAAAGGATAAAAAGAAAGGTGGATTGACAAAAGAAAGAGAATTTACAAGATATGATTTATCCGTATCTAAGATATCAATTTCAAATCAAATATTGAAAAGAAAAAGATAGAATTTCTTTCGTCTATATCTTATTATATCTTATTCCGAAATGCCTTGTTTTGATCTATGAGATGAGTCTATTATTTTGATTTCTTACTTCTTTTGTTACTGAATTTAGTGAAATTCCTTACGCATAAAAAAATTTGCGGATAAAAAAAGTTTCGTTTTAGAATTGTTCCTTATATATTATATATTTATTATATTATATATTTATTATATAAATATAATAAATATATAATATATAATTATTAATTATTATATTATTATATATTATATAATAAAATCGAATTATATAATTCAATATAGATTCTAAATATAGTATATATTCTAATAATCTAGAATAACAATAATTTGAATATAAGATAAGATTTTTTTGGTTCATCAATAGTGTGAAGAAATTTCAGTTAAATTATGCCTTTAAATTATGCCTATAGAACAAAAAAGGATTCTTGGATTTTTTCCTTCTTGCTAAGAAAATGTTCATTCTTGAGTTTATTTCAAAATACTTCAATTGGTACATGCAAGAAATAGGCCAATTCCGCTGCTTTTTGCTCAATTTCTCGTGGAGTCAAAATTTCATTGGTCCGAGTCAAAGGAATGGCTCCCTGGCCTTTGATTTCCATATAAAGAACACGTCGAGCATAAATACCCTCTTTAACTTCTATTCTGATAGACTGAATATCTTTCATAAGGAATCGGAGTAAGATGCGACGATTCTTTCCCGGGAATCCCCAACGAAAAATAGACACTATTCCTTCTTTTCTATCGAATCGATCATAACCACTACCTACATTCCACGAAATTGTGCACCACAAATACGAACTAATAAATAGACCGGCGATGCCATAGAAAGACATCACGATCCCTTGTGGAAAAAAAATTATTTGCTGAGCCGGAAATAAAGATATCAAATTTCTACCAAGGTAACTGGAAAGTCCAACCAAAAAAAATCCTAATGAACCTAAAAAAAGTATAAAGGCCCAGCATATATTACTTGTTTTTCGAGACCCCACTATAAGTTCTATCCATATATGTTCTGATTGCCAACTCATATTCGATCCAGTTTCATTTTATTGAAAGTGGGAGACTAGCCCAACTGAATTTGACTTGATTTTGTTTGTTTCTGAAATAACTTTCATCAACTCGCACTATTCGGATGTCAATCTTTAGGACGAATTCGTTAGATCTAAAATGCAAATAATAATATAATAGGAGCCCCCTCCGATGATCCCCTATCTCCACACATATGTATAGTATACATTGGCTTTGCAGTTATTTTAAGCGTCGACCCCAATCTCGATTGATTTTCAATTTCAAATAGTTCATTTACTCATATATCATATTTACGCCTATATAAGAATTCTTTGGTTTATGTTTGAAGGAGAAACCGCGCGCTATATCTATATCCGTTATACCATATACCATATTTTACTAAATAGATATCTGTCTTATGATTCACGCCTAAGTATTGAAAAAAGAAATGAAATTTGCCCCCATCAAATCTAAAGAATCTTGTTTTTTTGAACATGAAGAGATAAAGAAGCCATTGCAATTGCCGGTAATACTAAACCCACTAAAGGCACAAAAATAGAGGGTAAATCGTTGAGAATTGTCATAGAATGGGCACCTCGATTTAATATTTGTACCTATTTTTTATATGGTTATATTAATCTTTTTACCTCTTATTGTTATATTGTTAGAAAGATATTTTATAATCATTATATTTCGTATATTTCGTATATAATTATATATAGTATATATTATATATAAGTGAGCATATATAATAAATATAATAAAGTGTAAGGGGTTTAGAACTAACTAAATGGACTTTGTGTCATTTTTCTACAGGAAATATATGTATGATAATCCACTTTTTTTACTCTTATTTTCTTATCTTTTTCCTGTCTTATAACTCGAATTTTCGAATTTTATTTGAATTGAATAATTTCAAATAATTTAGTCTTTAATAATTCAATTTGAATAAATAGTTTCTTACGCTTATATATAAATTCATAAAAAAAATTGAAAAATCTGATCCAACAAGAAGGATTTTTAGTAAAAAGAGGATTCTCGGAATATATGAAGGTATATAGAAATATACAAGACTGCGGTTTTACTAGACATAAGTAAGAAGATGAAATTCGTTTTATTTATTTATCTATTTATTATTTAGTTATTATTTATTATTTACTTTACTTTTTGTACTTATTATACTTAACTATTTAATTAACTTATTATACTTAACTATTTAATTAACTTAATTAAATTAACTTCTAATTAACTTAAGACTCTACTTGATTTTGATTTATGATTCAAAGGCAAAGGAAAGAAAGCGTGGAGCTGAAATAACTCATTCAGAACGCCTTTTAAAGGATTACGTGGTACGATTAGATCGAATAAGCCCTTTTGGAATAAAAATTCGGCCGCTTGTGAACCCTCCGGCACTGTCTTATTCAATGTTTGCTCAATTACTCTTTTACCTGCAAATGCAATGTAGGCGTTGGGTTCAGCAATAATGATATCCCCCAACATACCAAAACTCGCTGTCACGCCACCAGTCGTAGGAGATGTAAGAATTGATACATAAAATAACTTTTTATTCGATTGATAATCATATAAAGCCGAAGATATTTTAGCCATTTGCATCAAGCTCAAACTTCCTTCTTGCATGCGTGCTCCTCCGGAAGCACACACTAGAATAAGAGGTAAAAATTTATTGGTAGCATACTCAATCAAACGAGTGATTTTCTCGCCTACTACGGATCCCATACTACCCCCCATAAACTGAAAATCCATAACCCCAATTGCTACGGGAATGCCGTTTAGTTGACCTGTGCCTGTCTGAACAGCCTCAGTTAATCCTGTTTTTCTTTGATAAGAGTCAATACGATCTTTATAAGGGTCCTCTTCCAAATGAAATTCAATGGGATCCAAAGATACCATGTCTTCATCCATAGGATTCCAAGTACCTGGATCAATCGAAAGTTCAATTCTATCTGAACTATTCATTTTCAAATGATATCCACATTGTTCACAAATATTCATTTTTGACTTCAACAATTTCTTATAATTTAATCCATAACAAATTTCGCATTGAACCCACAAATGCCGGTATTTTTGAGTTACATCGAGATCGTTAGAACTTTGTCTTATAGTGAAATCACTACTATTCATGCTAGTTCTTAGACTGGAACTCCCGCTTTCATTACTATTTCCACTTTCACCACAAATGTAACTATAAATGTAACTTTCGCTGTAATTGCCACTCCCACTTAAAATATAATTATCAATATAGATTTGAGAACGAAGGTAACTGTCAATGCAACTATTGATGTAATTAGTCCAACTATATTTACTATCATACATATAATGGTCGTAGTGGGAATCGTCACTCCTAGACCCTTTTTTCAGATAACTCGAATTCCAATAACTATAAAAAGAACTTTCTAGTTCACTCAAAAAAGACTGCTCATTATCAATCTCAAAAACTTGATTTTCAATATCAAAATATAGGGAATAACTGCCCTTATTATTATCCCTAACTAAGAAAGTGTCATCCGCGCGGAAATTCCGAATATCACTGACACCAATTAAATTATCAACCTTACTGTAACTAGACCTGTCATTATTTTTCCAACTATGGTTTTTTTTATCCATATCATTTAGAATCAGGTCTTCACTTACATTGTTATTTTCAAGAGGACCAAGACTATCCATTGTTTTACTTAGCTTACACCTGTATTCTAACTCCACATTGGATAACATTGAATTGAACCACCGTTTTTCCATAGAGCTTTCTTGCCGCTATTTACATCAAAATAAATAGATGAATAGTCATTCGATAAATAAAAATTTGAATATTGATTTTATTTATTTACTCTCAGATTTATTACTCTCAGAATAAGCATATAGATCCAATCACTAGGCTTATTAACTACTAATGAGAGAGTATTGAATAAGGTAGGTAAGGAGTGGGTGGATATTAAAAAAAAAAGATTCTACTTTCCTTTTTTAAGAACCCGGAGTATCGTTTCACTCTAGATGATCATGATGAAAGGCCTTTTTCATTCAATTTTTTTTTTCAATTTGACTAATTCTAAATAGAATTTAGAATAAATATAGAATA